ATTAATCAAAAGGGGTGTACCCGTTGAAGCCAGACTTGATTTTCCTTGATGTCTAACATAATGCATAAAAAGATCCTGAAGGAGCCATAGGCCATCATTAGGAAACACTTCTTCTATAGGATGCTTTATTTTAAAAAAAAAAATATTCGCTCAAAAAAGACACCAGAAGATGTTAATCTTAAATGAGAAGATTGGTTGCAGAGAAAAAGTAAGACAGATTCATATTCACAAACATGAGAATTATACAGAAACAAAAAAAATCTTGGATTACTCTTTGAAAAAATAGAAATATATTTATTTTGAAATTTTTTTGGAATAAAAAAACTATTACAATTATAATACTCTTGAAGAAAAAGCCCTAATAAATGCAAAGAAGAGGCATCTTTTACCCAACATCGAAGGGTTTGAACTAAGATTTGCAGATGAATCGGATAGGGTATTAGTACATCTGAAGCATACGTTAAATGTGTAAATTTATCCTCTAAAAAAGGAAATATTGACTGAATTGATCGTAAATTATAATACTTTATGACTTCTAGAACCGGTAAGGAAGATGTTACTCGTAGGGCAAATGGCATTTCCACAATGCCGACAAACCCCTCTGATATCATTTGATAATACAAATTCTCATTGAACCCAAAAACCTGATTTTGGTTAGAATCTTTATGGGAAAAAATCAAATGATTCGTTTGATACATTCGAAAAATTAAACGTTTTATAACCAGTAAACTATAGTTATTGTGAGAACTCACATTTTTAAAAAAGTTCCGTCTAGTTAAACCACGATCACGAACAAATGCATACATATACTCCCGAAAGATAAGTGGGTATAGGAGTTGAAATTTCCCAGATCTATCTAGCTCTAAAAATCCTGGATATTTCGTCATTTGAAATTTGATTTTAACCGAAAATAGGATTGGATCCATTGGGTTATCAAATGATACATAGTACGATAGAGTCAAAACAAGGTTTTATATTAAAAATAATAATAGGATACCTCGGAAAAAGATACAATTCTAAAACGGACTCTTGATCCTCTGTTTTTTCAACCAAGAGGTTTATGTTCGGATAACAAGATGGTAAGAAATCCTTTATTTTTTCAATCCAATCGCTCTTTTGATTAAAAAAGATTTCTTTATCAATATACTGCCTTCTTCATACACATTTTTTTCTACTACATAATGTAGATAGCTAATAGTTAGGATTCAAAACAAATTGATAATACGCTCATGGGAAAAGCATTCCCCGCGTCAAGGACTAATATAGTTTTAACGTCTAATTAGATCGGGTAATCATTCAAAAATTAAGAACAGGAGCTCGTTACTTTTTCTTTTCCTATAATTGGAACCTATAGTTAGGATCTATCCATTTATTTAGTCGACCTAACTCTCAATTTAGTTTTAATTTCTTTGCTTGTTAAATTAAGCAAGATTTCGCCCTATCCCCATAACAGTAAGAACAAAATATTCTTAGAATTCTTTATTGATACGACATGCTGTTTTTTCCAGTCATTTTTTTCAAGATCAGTCGTGGTCTTACAAACTCTACCGATGGTATAGACGAATCACTTGCTTCATATAAACGTGTAAAAGATGCTAGCCGCACTTAAAAGCCGAGTACTCTACCGTTGAGTTAGCAACCCGAACTCAAAAAATGAGTATTCATGTATAGATACAATAGGAATCCCAATAAAAAAAGAGAGAAAATAGTACGACGCAATCAAAAAATTTAAAAAAGATAAACCAAACATAAAAACATTTAGAATAAATTTTGAACATAATAAAGATAAACCGAATAGCGGGGAGAAATATAGTAATTTCTCCACGCTCAGATTATATTTATTTGATACATTATTGTCAATAGAAAAGGGAATATTGAGAAAAGAATACAATAAAAAAATTTTTTAATTTGTGAATTTACTAAAATCAAAAACTAAGGGTTCATTTTAGATTTATTTTTATATTAGGTTGACACTACATTATAGAAGTTACATAGAAACATTAAAGCATTTACAAATAAATTAACCAAATCGAAAAGAAAAACCCCGTTTTAGTCAATTAATATCAATCTAAGTAAAAAAGAAAGGATTAAGCTGTTACTTTTTTGTTCATAGAATTCCACTGAAGAATTCGCAGAACAGTATCCTTTTTTGGTTATAAAAGATGACACTATCCGGGAACAATAAGAAATATTATATAAATGGAAAACTCTCTACTGGATAAAAAATGGAAAAGATTAGACAAAACTCTATAAAAATGGGCCACACCCTCTTTATTTTAATCTAGTTCTTGTTGTTGAGACAAGAGTTTTTCCCCGTTTTAAAACCCTTTATCTTTCTTTGACTTGAATCATTGGGTTTAGACATTACTTTGGGGATTTTTTATCCTTTTAATCAAAATGGCAGCAACATGCCTTTTTTTGTGATTTCTTTGTATCACCGAATCCTACTAAGGGTTAATTCCTGTGTAATAGACTTTTTATTTGATTGAAAGGTTTTTACAAATTCCAACAAATTTGAATTTACGAGGTACTTGAATCGGCCCTTTTGGATTTCCATATAGAAAATCCACTTAACAAAGTAATCCTAAATTCTTAATTTTTATACAAATATATATACACATATAAACTAAAGAAAATCTGAGAAAAGAAAAATATCTAATATATTTAGATATATTAATTTAGTAATTAAATATAATAGTACTGCAATTCTAAAGAAGTCTTTTTTGAATCTGCATCATCAAATAACTAGATATTTACTCGATATTTATAAGATAAATTCAACAATTTCCCATGTTATTCTTCGAATATTAAACTAAGAACTCATATGAGTTTATCAATTTTAGAAATGGATAACAATTCTATTTAATCCGCGGGTTATTTGCACTCTATTAAATTTGTGAAAAAATATATCATTCATAAGATATCATTCATAGAAGACTCATAAAAAATAAGAAGAATAATTATTATTTTTCAATATTATACTGTTAAACATAAACAGAGGATCATTCAAAAAAAAGCAAATGTTTTTCTTATTTCTTTTGATATATATGGAGTAAACCCATAGTAATTTTTAACTATCTTGAATATGTATACAGATACACACTGGGACGGAAGGATTCGAACCTCCGAATACCGGGATCAAAACCCGTTGCCTTACCACTTGGCGACGCCCCATGACACAAATAAAGACTAAGATTGGTACTAGTTGTTCGTCAACTTAAGTCTAACTATCCATAAAATAAATTAGATTGTTGAAATAATTTTTCTATGTATAAATATACAATTAAACTAAGGAATTTATTGATCATTACATCTAATTCAATTAAGATATTATATGAAAGTATGATTTATTCTATTTACTTTTGATTTTTGAATCAAAGTGGAAGAATTTTTGATTGGGCAAGTTAAAATCAAAGAAGGGTTTTTTGTATATCCACTTTTTTTCTTTAACCTTCTATAAATAATGCAACTTATTAATAACTCAATCAAAATAAATATAATTACCCTCAAGAACAAAACGTTTGTTATGCTTAATATATTAAGTTTGCCCTGTAGCTGTCTTAATTCTACCCTTTTTTTAAGTAGTTTTTTCGCCGCCAAATTGCCCGAAGCCTATGCTTTTTTAAATCCAGTCGTAGATATTATGCCAGTAATACCTCTTTTCTTTTTTCTCTTAGCTTTTGTTTGGCAAGCTACTGTAAGTTTTCGATGATATTATTATTTAAAAACCTTTTTATAGTATTTACTACCGCCCTAGACAAAGATTGAAATAGTGAAATTATTGTATAAAAAGTTCACAACACCACATTTGACTTCATTATTATGACCTTTTTCCAGCGAAGACCTCTTCCAAAATGTATAATTGTGGGTATAAGAGGTTTTTTCTTAATTTGGTGGCAATTTTCAAAAATATATCTTAAAATATAATAAAATACGGAAGCTAAAATACAAATATCCGCATGGAAGATCTACTCTCTTTTTTTTCCTAAAAAAAACTTTTGGAGATTCTGTAATGCTTACTCTAAAACTATTTGTTTACACAGTAGTGATATTCTTTGTCTCTTTATTCATCTTCGGATTCCTATCTAATGATCCGGGACGTAATCCTGGACGTGAATAATAAAAAAGAAATAAGGTTTGTTTTTCTTGCTCGATTTTAAAATGTTATTTAGTAGGATCTTATAACTTTAACATTTTTAATTTAACTTGTAAAAAAAGGAAATAAAAAGTTATCAATGAAAACGGAAAGAGAGGGATTCGAACCCTCGGTACGAAAAACTCGTACAACGGATTAGCAATCCGACGCTTTAGTCCACTCAGCCATCTCTCCCTAATGCACAAAAGAAAGTACAATAAATTAAATAAAAGTCAATATAGGGCTTCAATAAATACTTTTATTTAATTTATCTGTAGAAAATGTATAAAAAAAATTAATAATAATAAATAAATCAAAAAGTACTTTTTGATTTTGTACAAAAAACGGATATTTCCCCGGCCTGGCCAGTACCTAGCCGGGCCTGGTCTTTTTTGTTCCAATGACTAAAATTAAAAAAGGGTTCTTCTTCAATTTTAAAAAACAAAAACTTCTTATTAATATTGAAACAATCATAAGAGGAACTGGGTGGATTCCTTTGATATTTGATATATCATCAAAATTTCGTTTGTTTTCTTAATTTCTTTACTTTTTTTATTTAGTAATAAAAAAAAAATCAAGTAACGTAAGATAGGAAAAGAAGGGAACTGTGAATTCTTGTTCACTGCATTTTTATGTTACGACTTAAATAGTTTTGTCAAGCCATATCCGATAAAAACTTCTAATCAAAAAACTTGGGATAAAATTTGGTCCTAATCTCATTACGTCTTCTCGTTTACGCTCTAATTTTCCGGATTCCTTCGTATCTTTTGATTCCCAACAAATATCTTGTTCGACAAAAAGCAGATTTATACATAATAATCATAATAATCGGATTGTAGCGGGTATAGTTTAGTGGTAAAAGTGT